ATAACTAGTTAGTCAAAACAAGAATTCATTTTGACCAAACTGTCTAGTTTCCTTTGATTATTGCAGGGCATATCTCATTTCAAGATTTATCGACTGACTTGATCGGGATCCTATTTCCAGTCTACTTCATTTTTTGAGTTCAATTTTCTTTAATTGCTTTAGTTAGTATAACTCTAGATGTTACACTTAGACAAATTTTCTTGTTTTCGCCCAGGATTCTTCCTAAAGAAAGCAAATAGAATTATTATTTTGTGTTTAAGAATTTCGAATTTATTATTCTTTTGATTATTTGAATTTTCTTTATCAAAATGTGAGTTCGATTTTTTCATTTTTTAGGAATAGAGTCGGGGGGGGGTTTCTTAGTAATTTAGAATAGAACAAGTATTCAAATGTACGAGAATGGGTAAGTATTTCCATCTCAGGATTTCGAATATCTTAATCTTAGTGTTGGTATATGCCGTTTATTAGATCTGGGTGGGGTTGTCTCTTGATTGAATACAGAAAAAGAAGACCACCCCCCCTTTTTGTTTTGGTGTTCTTCGCCGGGTATTGGTAAGGTATACCAAAGAAAAGGAGTATCACTGGCTTAACCCCTTGATTGTGGGCAGGAAAATTCATATTCATATGGAATTTCCCTCCGATGATTAATGACTAAGGTTTGGTTTGTTTGGAAAAAAATGGATTCGATCCCTTGAAATACGTTTTTTGGCTTTTCTGTTCTGCTTTAAACGATTCTCGTGAGTGAGTTTTTAGGACAAATTTTGTTTCAATGAAACAACCGGTCAGTTACAAGCAACAAACAAGAATGAAGAAATCCAAATTATACAATTTTTTATTTCAAATGAAAATATGAATTTTATTCATTTTTTTATAGGGCTATACGGACTCGAACCGTAGACCTTCTCGGTAAAACAGACCAAACTTATTATTATCAAAATGATATGAACTGTTTCAAAGACCCAACATGCATTTTTTTTGCATTGGGCTCTTTCATTAACTGATAGAAATATCAGCCAATCCGCCATATTTTTTCTTGACAGAAAAATAAGATAAGGAGATGGCTCCATGTGCTCTGATTCATTATTTGGGATTCTAATTCAGGAGCACTCCCAAAGTGTTTCAAGGGTGAAGTTATTTTGACGTAGGTCTGCCTTTGGCCTCGAATTTGAAGTTAAATGAAGTCTCTATCGTTCGGCTTAAAAAATCCAATATGAAACTTCATACACCTTCAAGTTCATAGGACGAAAAGAGATTTTTTGAGGGCCTTATACTCATTATGCCTGGCATTGAATATACGGGTATTCACCTTATCAATATCTCAAGATGGGGCCTGTTTGGTACCTAAAAGGGCACTCAAATAGGACCGAACCTCTCGTCAGGCTATTGTTCTCTTAAAGTTATTATAGAGTAAGACGTAGATTTCTCAAAAAGATCCATTTTTTGGATTGTATGGTGGATTCCCCTGAAAAAACATTGGCGCGCGTGTAAACGAGGTGCTCTACCAACTGAGCTATAGCCCTTAGTGCTTGTGATGCATATTTTATCATGTATATAATTTGTTGTCAAGATGAATATTCTATGATCCAACATCCTAAATTTTTGAGTGGTATTGGTTCGATTATTATTGCTTATAAGGAATATGATATTTATAATCCATCGACGGGATGGGTTCCATTTGGTTCTTTTTGGGATGATAAATGACCTACTTAACTCAGTGGTTAGAGTATTGCTTTCATACGGCGGGAGTCATTGGTTCAAATCCAATAGTAGGTAGAACTTATTAGATACCATTGACTCCGGTATCTAATAAGTTTTTTGCCCCACCCTTTTCTATAGATTTTGTATTTTTATTTATTTCATTTTTGAATTGCGTTATATCAAAATTGGATTCTGCTTGATTGGATTCTGTCGAGTGAATGCAATCAAAATAGGGTTTAGAAACAGAAACTCTTTTGATTATTTGAACGAACCAACTAGTTATGAAATTGCACTGACAGCCTCGACTCTTGTCCTAGCTCGTCGGAGAGCTAGATTTGCCTCAATTATTTGTCTCTTTCCTTCAGCTTTTCTCAAACTAGCTTCTGCTATTTCAAGAGTTTCCTGAGCTTCTTGTGGATCAATATCACTACCCTTTTCCGCATCATTTACTAAAACAGTGATCTCATTATTGCCTATTCTAGCAAAACCGCCCATCAGAGCCATCGTTAACCATTGGTCCTTAAGGCGTATTCTCAAAATCCCTATATCTACAGCTGTAGCAATAGGAGCATGATTCGGTAATACGCCAATTTGACCACTATTTGTAGATAAAATGATTTCTTTCACTTCTGAATCCCAAACAATTCGATTAGGGGTCAGTACACAAAGATTTAAAGTCATTTCTTCAAATTGCTCTCCATTTCTAAGTTGATAGCCTTCGCGGTAGCTTCATCGATATTACCTACTAAATAAAAGGCCTGCTCAGGAAGAGCATCTAATTCTCCGGAAAGGATCAATTGAA